GCTAGCGTAGCTTAACTAAAGCATAACACTGAAGATGTTAAGATGGGCCCTAGAAAGCCCCGCAGGCACAAAGGCTTGGTCCTGACTTTACTGTCAACTTTAGCTAAACTTACACATGCAAGTATCCGCACCCCTGTGAGAATGCCCATAGTTTTCTGCCCGAAAACAAGGAGCTGGTATCAGGCACACCCATTTTAAGCCCATGACGCCTTGCTTAGCCACACCCTCAAGGGAACTCAGCAGTGATAAACCTTAAGCTATAAGTGAAAACTTGACTTAGTTAAAGCTAAGAGGGCCGGTAAAACTCGTGCCAGCCACCGCGGTTATACGAGAGGCCCAAGTTGACAGACACCGGCGTAAAGCGTGGTTAAGGTAAACTAAAACTAAAGCCGAACACCTTCAGGGCAGTTATACGCATCCGAAGGCACGAAGCCCCACCACGAAAGTGGCTTTATAAATCCTGACTCCACGAAAGCTATGACACAAACTGGGATTAGATACCCCACTATGCTTAGCCGTAAACATTGATAGACTAATACACCCTCTATCCGCCTGGGTACTACGAGCATTAGCTTAAAACCCAAAGGACTTGGCGGTACTTTAGATCCCCCTAGAGGAGCCTGTTCTATAACCGATGACCCCCGTTCAACCTCACCCTCCCTTGTTTTTCCCGCCTATATACCGCCGTCGTCAGCTTACCCTGTGAGGGTTTAATAGTAAGCAAAATTGGCACCGCCCAGAACGTCAGGTCGAGGTGTAGCGCATGAGAGGGGAAGAAATGGGCTACATTCGCTAACACAGCGAATACGAACGATGTATTGAAAACGTACATCCGAAGGAGGATTTAGCAGTAAGTGGAAAATAGAGTGTTCCACTGAAATCGGCTCTGAAGTGCGTACACACCGCCCGTCACTCTCCCCAAGCCCACCAATTTATTTAACTAAAACGATACAACCGCGAAGGGGAGGCAAGTCGTAACATGGTAAGTGTACCGGAAGGTGCACTTGGAAAAATCAGAGTATAGCTAAAATAGCATAGCATTTCCCTTACACTGAAAAGTCATCCGTGCAAATCGGATTACCCTGACGCCAAACAGCTAGCCCACCCTAATTAAAACAACAACCCAATATACATAACCCCAAACATACGCCATCTCCTATTAAACAAACCATTTTTCCCCCTTAGTATGGGCGACAGAAAAGGAACCATTGGAGCAATAGAGAAAGTACCGCAAGGGAACGCTGAAAGAGAAGTGAAACAACCCAGTAAAGCCTGAAAAAGCAGAGATTTTTCCTCGTACCTTTTGCATCATGATTTAGCTAGTACTACCCGAGCAAAGAGCACTTTAGTTTGGGCCCCCGAAACTACGTGAGCTACTCCAAGACAGCCTATTAATAGGGCAAACCCGTCTCTGTGGCAAAAGAGTGGGAAGAGCTTTGAGTAGAGGTGACAGACCTACCGAACCTAGTTATAGCTGGTTGCCTGAGAATTGGGTAGGAGTTCAGCCTCCCGGCTTCTCTCTTCACTATGGTCTCACCCCTACCGACACCTAAAGAAGCCGGGAGAGTTAATCAAAGGGGGTACAGCCCCTTTGAAACAAGACACAACTTTCCCAGGAGGGTAAAGATCATAATTACTAAAGGTAACAATGCCCTGGTGGGCCTAAAAGCAGCCACCCTAATAGAAAGCGTTAAAGCTCAAGCATTAAACCTCCCCATATATTTTGATAATCAAATCCCAACCCCCTAACACTATCAGGCCATCTCATGCAAACATGAGAGCGCACATGCTAATATGAGTAATAAGAGAGCCCCCGCCTCTCTCCTTGCACACGTGTATATCGGAACGAACCCCCACCGAAACTTAACGGCCCCAAACAAAGAGGGTAATGAACAACAAGTCAAACAACCAGAAAACCATCCAACAAACAACCGTTAACCCCACACTGGTGTGCCCCACAAGGAAAGACTAAAAGAAAAAGAAGGAACTCGGCAAACATTTCAAGCCTCGCCTGTTTACCAAAAACATCGCCTCTTGCAAAATGTAAGAATAAGAGGTCCAGCCTGCCCTGTGACTATATGTTTAACGGCCGCGGTATTTTAACCGTGCGAAGGTAGCGCAATCACTTGTCTTTTAAATGGAGACCTGTATGAATGGCATAACGAGGGCTTAACTGTCTCCTTTTTCAAGTCAATGAAATTGATCTCCCCGTGCAGAAGCGGGGATATGCTCATAAGACGAGAAGACCCTATGGAGCTTTAGACACTAAGGTATATCATGCTAAACACCCCTAAACAAAGGACTAAGCCAAATGAACCATACCCCTATGTCTTTGGTTGGGGCGACCGCGGGGAAATAAAAAACCCCCACGTGGAATGGGAGCACTGCCTCCTACAACCAAGAGCTGCAGCTCTAATAAACAGAATTTCTGACCAATAAGATCCGGCAACGCCGATCAACGGACCGAGTTACCCTAGGGATAACAGCGCAATCCCCTTTTAGAGCCCATATCGACAAGGGGGTTTACGACCTCGATGTTGGATCAGGACATCCTAATGGTGCAGCCGCTATTAAGGGTTCGTTTGTTCAACGATTAAAGTCCTACGTGATCTGAGTTCAGACCGGAGTAATCCAGGTCAGTTTCTATCTATGACATGTTCTTTTCTAGTACGAAAGGACCGAAAAGAAGAGGCCAATACTCAAAGCACGCCTCACCCCTCCTAATGAAAACAACTAAAATAGGCAAAAGGGCATACCCTTCCTACGCCCAAGATAATGGCATGTTGGGATGGCAGAGCCCGGTCATTGCAAAAGACCTAAGCCCTTTTTACAGAGGTTCAAGTCCTCTTCCTAACTATGATTACCGCCCTTATAACACACATCCTAAACCCTCTAGCTTTCATCGTGCCCGTTCTCCTAGCCGTAGCTTTCCTAACCCTAATTGAACGAAAAGTCCTAGGGTACATGCAGTTACGAAAAGGGCCAAATATCGTTGGACCCTACGGCCTTCTTCAACCAATTGCAGACGGAGTAAAGCTGTTTATTAAAGAACCCGTTCGACCCTCAACCTCCTCCCCTGTATTATTCCTCCTAGCCCCTATACTTGCACTAACCCTAGCCCTCACCCTCTGAGCCCCTATACCTCTTCCATACCCTGTTACTGACTTAAATCTGGGGATTTTATTCATCCTCGCTCTGTCAAGCCTAGCAGTCTACTCAATCCTTGGCTCAGGCTGAGCCTCAAATTCAAAATACGCCCTCATCGGAGCCCTTCGGGCCGTAGCCCAAACCATTTCCTACGAAGTAAGTTTAGGACTCATTCTTCTTAACGCCATCATCTTCACAGGGGGTTTCACCCTACAAACTTTTAACATTGCACAAGAAGCCATCTGATTAGTTATTCCCGCCTGACCCCTCGCCGCAATATGATATATCTCAACCCTCGCGGAAACAAACCGGGCTCCTTTTGACCTTACCGAAGGAGAATCAGAACTAGTCTCAGGATTTAACGTTGAATATGCAGGAGGTCCTTTCGCCCTGTTCTTCCTAGCAGAATATGCAAACATCCTACTCATAAACACACTCTCTGCCACATTATTCCTAGGAGCTTCCCACATCCCAACAATTCCTGAACTCACCGCTACAAACCTAATAATCAAAGCAGCCCTCCTATCAATAGTTTTCCTATGAGTGCGAGCTTCCTACCCCCGATTCCGATACGACCAGCTTATACACCTGATCTGAAAAAACTTTCTACCCCTAACACTGGCCCTCGTGATTTGACACCTCGCGCTCCCAATTGCATTTGCAGGTCTACCCCCTCAACTATAATGCCGGATTCGTGCCTGAAACCTAAGGGCCACTTTGATAGAGTGAACTATGGGGGTTAAAGTCCCCCCGACTCCTTAGAAAGAAGGGACTCGAATCCTACCTAAAGAGATCAAAACTCTTTGTGCTTCCACTACACTACTTCCTAGTAAAATCAGCTAATTAAGCTTTTGGGCCCATACCCCAAACATGTTGGTTAAAATCCTTCTTTTACTAATGAGCCCGTACATCTTAGCCACCCTCCTATTCGGCCTAGGCCTGGGAACCACAATTACATTTGCAAGCTCACACTGGCTCCTTGCATGAATGGGGCTTGAAATAAATACCCTTGCCATTATTCCACTAATAGCACAAAACCACCACCCACGAGCAGTTGAAGCAACTACTAAATATTTCCTTACTCAAGCCACTGCAGCCGCCATACTTCTATTTGCCAGCACCACCAATGCCTGACTTACTGGACAATGAAATATTGAACAAATAACACACCCCCTCCCCACCACCATAATTATCATTGCCCTCGCACTAAAGATTGGATTAGCCCCAGTTCACGCCTGACTCCCTGAAGTCCTTCAAGGACTAGACCTTACCACAGGACTAATCCTCTCCACCTGACAAAAACTTGCCCCCTTCGCCCTTCTACTCCAAATTCACCCCACAAACCCAACCATCTTAATGGCACTCGGCCTAGCATCAACCCTTGTAGGTGGTTGAGGCGGATTAAACCAAACCCAACTACGAAAAATCCTAGCCTACTCCTCCATTGCCCACCTCGGGTGAATAATGCTAATTTTACAATTCTCACCATCACTCACCCTTTTAACCCTCCTCACCTACTTCATTATAACATTCTCAACCTTCCTAGTATTTAAATTAAACAAAGCAACAAACATTAACACCCTAGCTACCTCCTGAGCAAAAGCCCCTGCACTTACAGCACTCACCCCTCTCGTCCTTCTTTCTTTAGGAGGCCTCCCCCCATTAACTGGTTTCATACCAAAATGACTCATCCTACAAGAACTGTCTAAACAAGACCTCGCCCCCGTAGCGACCCTCGCCGCCCTCTCTGCTCTTCTCAGCCTCTACTTCTACCTGCGGCTATCTTACGCAATAACCTTAACCATATCCCCTAATAACCTTACCGTCACTACCTCGTGACGCCTCCCATCCCTTCAACCCACCCTTCCACTAGCTACATCCCTAGTAGCTACTCTCTGCCTCCTCCCCCTTACCCCCGCCGCAACAGCAATGCTCACCCTTTAAGGGACTTAGGATAGCACAAGTCCAAGGGCCTTCAAAGTCCTAAGCGGGAGTGAAAATCTCCCAGCCCCTGATAAGACTTGCGGGACATTACCCCACATCTCCTGCATGCAAAACAGACACTTTAATTAAGCTAAAGCCTTACTAGACAGGCAGGCCTCGATCCTACAAACTCTTAGTTAACAGCTAAGCGCCCAAACCAGCGAGCATCCGTCTATCTTTCCCCGCCTTTTCAAAAAGGAAGGCGGGGAAAGCCCCGGCAGACGACTAGTCTGCTCCTTAAGATTTGCAATCTTACATGTCAAACACCTCGGAGCTTGGTAAGAAGAGGGCTTAAACCTCTGTATATGGGGCTACAATCCACCGCTTACTCAGCCACCTTACCTGTGGCAATCACACGTTGATTTTTCTCGACCAACCATAAAGACATCGGCACCCTCTATCTAGTATTTGGTGCATGAGCTGGAATAGTAGGAACGGCCTTAAGCCTGCTCATCCGAGCTGAATTAAACCAACCAGGCGCCCTTCTTGGGGACGACCAGATCTACAATGTAATTGTTACAGCACATGCCTTCGTAATAATTTTCTTTATAGTAATACCAATTATGATTGGAGGTTTCGGAAACTGGCTCATCCCACTAATGATTGGAGCCCCTGACATAGCATTCCCCCGAATAAATAATATGAGCTTTTGACTCCTACCTCCTTCTTTCCTCCTCCTCCTAGCCTCTTCCGGAGTTGAAGCCGGTGCCGGAACCGGATGAACAGTATACCCTCCCCTAGCCGGAAATCTAGCCCACGCTGGAGCATCAGTAGACTTAACTATTTTCTCCCTACATTTAGCAGGGGTCTCCTCAATTCTAGGGGCTATTAACTTCATCACAACGATTATTAATATGAAACCCGCGGCTATTTCCCAATATCAAACGCCCCTATTTGTTTGAGCTGTCCTAATTACAGCCGTCCTTCTCCTACTATCTCTGCCAGTTCTCGCTGCCGGAATTACAATGCTCCTTACAGACCGAAACCTAAACACAACCTTCTTTGACCCTGCAGGAGGAGGAGACCCAATTCTTTACCAACACTTATTCTGATTCTTTGGTCACCCAGAAGTCTACATTCTCATTCTCCCCGGCTTTGGTATAATCTCTCATATCGTTGCCTATTATGCCGGCAAAAAAGAACCTTTTGGATACATAGGAATGGTGTGAGCTATGATGGCCATCGGCCTACTAGGGTTCATTGTATGAGCTCACCACATGTTTACAGTAGGAATAGACGTAGACACACGGGCCTACTTTACATCCGCAACGATAATCATCGCAATTCCTACCGGTGTTAAAGTCTTTAGCTGATTAGCGACTCTGCATGGGGGAGCTCTTAAATGAGAAACCCCTCTTTTATGGGCCATTGGCTTCATTTTCCTCTTTACAGTAGGAGGGTTAACAGGCATTGTTTTAGCCAATTCATCCCTAGACATTGTTCTCCACGATACATACTACGTTGTAGCCCATTTCCACTACGTCCTATCTATAGGAGCTGTATTTGCTATTGTCGCTGGTTTCGTACACTGATTCCCCTTATTTACAGGGTACACCCTACACAGCACATGAACTAAAATCCACTTCGGTGTAATGTTTGTAGGTGTAAACCTAACATTCTTCCCTCAGCACTTCCTAGGACTAGCTGGGATGCCTCGACGATACTCAGACTACCCAGACGCCTACACCCTTTGAAACACAGTTTCCTCTATTGGTTCTCTAATCTCCCTTGTAGCAGTAATCATGTTCTTATTCATTATCTGAGAAGCATTCGCCGCTAAACGTGAAGTACTGTCAGTAGAGTTAGCCACAACAAACGTGGAATGACTACACGGCTGCCCTCCCCCTTATCACACATTTGAAGAGCCTGCATTTGTCTTAGTCCAATCAGACTAATCGAGAAAGGGAGGAGTTGAACCCCCGTAGGCTGGTTTCAAGCCAACCACATTACCGCTCTGTCACTTTCTTCATAAGACACTAGTAAAACGAATTATTACACTGCCTTGTCGAGGCAGAATTGTGGGTTTAACCCCCGCGTGTCTTGCATAAATAATGGCACATCCCTCGCAGCTAGGTTTTCAAGATGCAGCTTCACCTGTTATAGAAGAGCTTCTACACTTTCATGATCACGCCCTGATAATCGTTTTTCTTATCAGCACACTAGTACTTTACATTATTGTCGCTATAATCTCAACCAAACTTACTAACAAATATATTCTAGACTCCCAAGAAATTGAAATTATCTGAACAGTTCTCCCAGCTATTATCCTTATTCTCATCGCTCTTCCTTCCCTACGTATTTTATATCTTATAGACGAAATTAACGACCCCCACCTGACAATTAAAGCCATAGGACACCAATGATACTGAAGCTATGAATATACAGACTACGAAGACCTAGGTTTCGACTCTTACATACTCCCCACACAAGATTTAGCCACCGGTCAGTTCCGACTACTTGAAGCAGACCACCGAATAGTTGTACCAATTGAATCCCCTATTCGAATTCTAATTTCCGCTGAAGATGTCCTCCACTCATGGGCAGTCCCTTCTCTTGGCGTGAAAATGGACGCAGTTCCTGGACGACTAAACCAAGTAGCCTTCATCTCATCCCGACCAGGAGTCTTCTATGGCCAATGTTCCGAAATCTGTGGAGCCAACCATTCCTTTATACCTATCGTAGTAGAAGCAGTTCCACTAGAACACTTTGAAAACTGATCATCTCTAATACTTGAAGACGCCTCGCTAAGAAGCTAAACCGGGCACAGCGTTAGCCTTTTAAGCTAAAGATTGGTGACTCCCAACCACCCCTAGCGACATGCCCCAACTCAACCCCGCACCCTGGCTTGCCATCTTCGTCTTCTCTTGATTAATTTTCCTAATCATTGTTATTCCAAAAGTCATAGCCCATACCTTCCCAAACGAACCAACACCCCAAAGCGCACAAAAGCCTAAAGGGGAACCTTGAAACTGACCATGACACTAAGCTTTTTTGACCAATTTATGAGCCCTGTATATTTAGGCATTCCTCTAATAGCCCTAGCCCTTACTCTTCCGTGACTTCTCTTCCCTACACCCACAACCCGATGATTAAATAACCGACTACTTACTTTACAAAGCTGATTCATTGGCCGACTCACCCGAGAACTATTCCTACCTGTAAACCTGCCTGGTCATAAATGAGCCGTCCTATTAGCCTCCTTAATGTTATTTTTAATCTCTCTAAATATACTAGGCCTTCTTCCATATACCTTTACCCCTACTACTCAACTATCCCTTAATATAGGCCTTGCATTCCCCCTATGACTAGCAACAGTTATCATCGGCATACGAAATCAACCAACCGAAGCCCTCGGTCATCTCCTCCCAGAAGGAACCCCTACCTTACTCATCCCAGTCCTAATCATTATCGAAACAATTAGCTTATTTATCCGCCCATTAGCACTTGGGGTACGGCTGACAGCCAACCTCACAGCTGGTCACCTCTTAATTCAACTAATCGCAACGGCCGCAACCGTCCTTCTACCACTTATGCCAACCGTGGCAATTCTAACAGCAACATTACTCTTCCTCCTTACACTTTTAGAAGTTGCCGTAGCAATAATTCAAGCATACGTATTTGTCCTACTTTTAAGCCTATACCTACAAGAAAACGTCTAATGGCCCATCAAGCACACGCATACCACATAGTTGACCCTAGCCCCTGACCACTGACAGGTGCAATTGCTGCCCTGTTAATAACATCGGGCCTTGCTATCTGATTCCATTTTAACTCCACAACACTAATAACCGTTGGATTAGTCCTACTTCTCCTTACAATATACCAATGATGACGAGATATTATCCGAGAAGGGACATATCAAGGACACCACACCCCGCCTGTCCAAAAAGGTCTCCGATACGGTATAATCCTTTTCATTACCTCTGAAGTCTTCTTCTTCCTAGGATTTTTCTGAGCCTTCTACCACGCAAGCCTTGCCCCAACCCCAGAGCTAGGAGGCTGCTGACCCCCTACTGGTGTTATTACTCTAGATCCATTTGAAGTTCCTCTCCTAAACACAGCAGTTCTTCTTGCCTCAGGAGTTACAGTGACCTGGGCCCACCATAGCATTATAGAAGGTAACCGAAAAGAAACTATTCAGTCCCTGGCATTAACAATTCTACTAGGCTTTTATTTCACCTTTCTTCAAGCTATGGAATATTACGAAGCCCCCTTTACAATTGCAGACGGAGTATACGGCTCTACATTCTTTGTAGCGACAGGATTCCACGGCCTCCATGTTATCATCGGCTCCACATTCTTAGCTGTTTGCCTACTCCGTCAAATCCGCTATCACTTTACATCTGAGCACCACTTCGGATTTGAGGCAGCTGCCTGATACTGACATTTCGTAGACGTTGTCTGACTATTCCTGTACGTTTCCATCTATTGATGAGGATCTTAATCTTTCTAGTATTAACTCCAGTATAAGTGACTTCCAATCACCAGGTCTTGGTTAAAATCCAAGGAAAGATAATGAGTCTAGTAACAACAATTATTGCAATTGCCGCCGTACTATCTACTGTACTAGCCATCGTATCCTTCTGACTGCCACAAATAACACCAGACCACGAAAAGCTTTCCCCCTACGAATGCGGATTTGACCCTCTGGGCTCAGCCCGTCTACCATTCTCACTTCGTTTTTTCCTTGTCGCCATCCTTTTCCTTCTATTCGACCTAGAAATTGCCCTCCTACTGCCTCTCCCTTGAGGAGATCAACTTACCTCTCCCCTAACCACATTCCTTTGAGCCGCCGCTGTCCTAACCCTCCTAACACTAGGCCTAATCTATGAATGATTGCAAGGAGGCCTAGAATGAGCTGAATGGGTGATTAGTCTAAATTAAAACACTTGATTTCGGCTCAAGAACTTGTGGTGAGAGTCCACAATTACCTTATGACTCCTGTTCACTTTGCTTTTTCATCAACCTTTATGTTAGGACTGACAGGCCTGGCATTCCACCGAACCCACCTCCTCTCAGCCCTGTTATGTTTAGAAGCTATAATACTTTCCCTCTTCATCGCCTTGTCAATCTGAACCCTCCAACTAGATTCAACTAATTTCTCAGCTTCCCCTATACTCCTGCTGGCCTTCTCAGCCTGTGAAGCAAGCGCAGGGCTTGCTCTCCTAGTAGCTACTTCACGCACCCATGGAAGCGATCGCCTACAAAGCCTTAACCTACTACAATGCTAAAAATCCTTATCCCAACACTAATGCTTGTACCTACAACCTGAATAGTCCCTTCAAAATGACTCTGACCTACAACCCTGGCCCACAGCCTTATCATCGCATTAGCAAGCCTCACCTGATTAGAAAACCTCTCAGAAACAGGCTGGGCCTCTATAAACCTATACATAGCTACAGATCCTTTATCAACCCCCCTTCTTGTCCTTACTTGCTGGCTTTTACCACTAATAATCTTAGCCAGTCAAAACCACACAGCTCTCGAACCTATCAATCGTCAACGAATATATATTACCCTCCTAACATCACTACAAATCTTCCTAATCTTAGCCTTTAGCGCTACTGAAATCATTATATTCTATATCATGTTTGAAGCCACCCTTATCCCAACACTAGTAATTATTACTCGGTGAGGAAACCAAACAGAGCGATTAAACGCAGGAACTTACTTTTTATTTTATACACTAGCAGGCTCACTTCCGCTGCTGGTCGCCCTTCTCCTACTACAAAACAGCACAGGAACACTATCCCTCCTAACTCTTCAATACTCCGCCCCCTTACAATTAGTATCCTATGCCGATAAACTATGATGAGCGGGCTGCCTACTGGCATTTCTAGTTAAAATGCCATTATATGGTGTACACTTATGACTACCTAAAGCGCACGTAGAAGCTCCAATCGCTGGCTCAATAGTACTTGCAGCCGTACTCCTAAAACTAGGGGGTTATGGCATAATGCGAATAATGATCATACTAGAACCACTCACCAAAGAACTAAGCTACCCCTTTATTATCTTCGCCCTATGAGGCGTTATCATAACAGGCTCGATTTGTCTTCGCCAAACGGATCTTAAATCCCTAATTGCTTACTCATCAGTAAGCCATATAGGCCTCGTTGCAGCAGGAATTCTAATTCAGACCCCCTGGGGATTCACAGGAGCCCTTATCCTAATAATTGCACACGGACTAACCTCGTCCGCCCTATTCTGCCTAGCAAACACCAATTATGAACGAACACACAGCCGAACAATAGTCTTAGCACGAGGCCTGCAAATAGCTCTTCCTTTAATAACAACATGATGATTTATTGCCAGCCTTGCTAACCTAGCACTACCCCCTCTCCCTAATCTTATGGGAGAACTTATAATTATTACCTCCCTATTTAACTGATCCTACTGAACCCTCCTACTAACAGGTACAGGTACCCTAATTACTGCAGGTTATTCTCTTTATATATTCCTAATGACACAACGAGGCCCCCTCCCTGCACATATCATTGCTTTAGACCCCTCACATTCTCGAGAACACCTTCTAATGGCCCTTCACCTACTCCCCCTAGCCCTCCTTGTCCTCAAACCTGAGCTAATTTGAGGCTGAACCGCCTGTAGATATAGTTTAACGAAAACATTTGATTGTGGCTCCAAAGACAGGGGTTAAAGTCCCCTTATTTACCGAGAGAGACTCGCCAGTAACGAAAACTGCTAATTTTCGCGTCCTTGGTTGAACCCCAGGGCTCACTCGAATCGCTTCTAAAGGATAACAGCTCATCCGCTGGTCTTAGGAACCAGAAACTCTTGGTGCAAATCCAAGTAGCAGCTATGCACCCCGCCTCTTTAATAATAACAACAAGCTTAATCATTATCTTCTCACTACTAGCCTACCCTGTTCTTACAACCCTTTCGCCTCGCCCCCAAGCCCCTGACTGAGCACTTACACAGGTTAAAACCGCGGTAAAACTAGCATTCTTTGTCAGCCTACTTCCCCTTTTCCTATACATAAATGAAGGAGCAGAAACAATTATCACTAGCTGAAACTGAATAAACACCCACACCTTTGACGTCAATATTAGCCTAAAATTTGACCACTATTCAATCATTTTTACCCCTATTGCACTATACGTAACGTGATCTATTCTAGAATTCGCATCCTGGTACATGCATGCAGACCCTTTCATGAACCGATTCTTTAAATACCTCCTAGTATTCCTCATCGCAATAATCATTCTAGTAACAGCAAACAACATATTTCAACTCTTTATCGGATGAGAGGGCGTAGGAATCATATCCTTCCTCCTAATCGGTTGATGGTATGGCCGGGCAGACGCAAACACAGCCGCCTTACAGGCAGTCGTTTATAACCGAGTCGGGGATATTGGGCTTATTCTTGCTATAGCATGAATAGCAACCAACCTAAATTCATGAGAAATACAACAAATATTTGTAGCCGCTAAAAACTTCGATATAACCCTCCCACTTCTAGGGCTGATCCTCGCTGCCACCGGTAAATCAGCTCAATTCGGCCTCCACCCGTGACTTCCCTCTGCTATGGAGGGCCCTACACCGGTCTCTGCCCTACTGCACTCCAGCACTATGGTTGTTGCAGGTATTTTTCTCCTCGTCCGAATGAGCCCCCTTTTAGAAAATAACCAAACAGCCTTAACTCTCTGCCTATGCCTTGGTGCCCTAACAACCCTATTCACAGCTACCTGCGCCCTCACCCAAAACGACATCAAAAAGATTGTTGCATTCTCCACATCAAGCCAACTAGGGCTCATAATAGTAACAATTGGACTAAACCAACCCCAACTCGCCTTCCTACACATCTGCACCCATGCCTTCTTCAAAGCAATACTTTTCCTCTGCTCCGGATCAATTATCCACAGCCTAAATGACGAACAAGACATTCGTAAAATAGGAGGTATGCACCACCTCACCCCTTTCACCTCTTCATGTTTAACCATCGGTAGCCTAGCTTTAACCGGTACTCCCTTCTTAGCTGGGTTCTTCTCAAAAGATGCTATTATCGAAGCACTAAACACATCACACCTTAACGCCTGAGCCCTAACACTGACCCTCCTTGCAACCTCCTTTACCGCCATTTACAGCCTTCGAGTTGTGTTCTTTGTATCTATAGGACACCCACGATTCAATTCTCTCTCCCCTATTAACGAAAACAACCCAGCAGTAATTAACCCTATCAAACGATTAGCATGAGGCAGCATTATCGCCGGCCTTTTAATCACCTCTAATATTACGCCATTAAAAACACCAATTATATCAATACCACCCCTCCTAAAATTAGCAGCCCTTATCGTAACTATCCTCGGCCTAATCATTGCCCTAGAACTAGCATCGCTAACAAGCAAACAATTCAAACCCACGCCCATGCTTACCCCTCACCACTTCTCAAATATACTAGGCTTCTTCCCTCATATTATTCACCGTTTTACACCAAAACTTAACCTGGTGCTAGGCCAAACCGTTGCTAGCCAAATGGTTGACCAAACCTGACTAGAAAAAATCGGCCCCAAAGCCCTAGTCTCATCTAACATTCCTTTAATTACAACAACAAGCAATACCCAGCAAGGTATAATTAAAACGTACCTCTCCCTATTCCTCCTTACATTAGCCCTCGCCGCCCTTTTAATTATGTACTAAACTGCCCGAACCGTCCCTCGATCCATCCCTCGTGTTAACTCCAACACTACAAATAAAGTAAGAAGTAATACTCACGCACTAATTACCAGCATGCCTCCTCCCAACGAATATATTAACGCAACTCCCCCAACATCCCCCCGAAAAACAGAAAACTCCCCCATATCATCCGCAGGTACCCAAGAAGCCTCATACCACCCCCCTCAGAAAAAAGCACAAGCTAAACTTACTCCTACCGCATAAATTACTATATATAACACAACAGCCGGACTCCCTCAACTCTCAGGATATGGCTCAGCAGCCAAAGCGGCTGAATAAGCAAACACAACCAGCATCCCCCCTAGATAAATTAAAAATAATACCAAGGACAAAAAAGAACCACCATGACCCACCAAAACCCCACAACCCATGCCCGACACAACAACCAAACCTAGGGCTGCGAAATAAGGGGAAGGATTAGAAGCAACCGCTACTAATCCTAAAACTAAACCGAATAAAAACAGACACATTATATAAGTCATAATTCCTGCCAGGATTTTAACCAGGACTAACGGCTTGAAAAACCACCGTTGTTATTCAACTACAAGAACCTTAAATGGCAAGCCTTCGAAAAACTCACCCACTACTAAAAATCGTTAACGACGCAGTAATTGACCTCCCCACTCCCGCCAATATCTCTGTTTGATGAAACTTTGGTTCACTACTCGGACTCTGCCTGTTTTCCCAAATCCTAACAGGACTATTCCTTGCAATACACTACACCCCTGATGTTGAATCAGCTTTTGCTTCCGTAGCTCATATTTGCCGAGACGTCAACTTCGGATGACTCATCCGAAACCTTCACGCAAATGGCGCATCTTTCTTCTTCATCTGCATTTACCTCCACATTGGACGAGGTCTTTACTACGGCTCCTATCTCTACAAAGAAACCTGAAATATTGGTGTAGTACTACTCCTCCTAGTAATAATGACTGCCTTTGTAGGCTACGTACTCCCCTGAGGACAAATGTCATTCTGAGGTGCCACCGTCATTACAAACCTCTTATCCGCAGTCCCTTATGTAGGCACTATACTTGTAGAGTGAATTTGAGGCGGCTTCTCCGTTGATAATGCCACCCTTACCCGATTCTTTGCCTTCCACTTCCTATTCCCATTCGTCATTGCAGCCTTCACAATTCTCCATCTCCTTTTCCTCCACGAAACCGGCTCAAACAACCCAATTGGATTAAACTCAAACGCAGAAAAAATCGCATTCCACCCGTACTTCTCTTACAAAGACCTCCTAGGATTTGCAGTCCTACTTATAGCTCTTGCCTCCCTAGCACTATTTTCCCCAAACCTCTTAGGAGATCCAGACAACTTCACCCCTGCCAATCCAATAGTAACCCCTCCTCATATTAAGCCTGAATGATACTTCCTGTTCGCTTATGCCATCCTACGCTCAATCCCAAATAAACTAGGAGGTGTACTAGCCCTTCTTGCTTCCATCCTTGTTCTTATAGTAGTTCCTTTCCTACACACATCTAAACAACGAGGACTAACATTTCGCCCAGCCTCACAATTCTTGTTCTGAACCCTTGTTGCAGATGTAGTCATCCTTACATGAATCGGGGGTATACCAGCAGAACAACCCTTCATCATCATTGGCCAAGTAGCATCCGTACTTTACTTCTCCCTATTCCTAATCTTCTTCCCAGCTGCAGGGTGGGTAGAAAACAAAATCCTTGGATGATCCTGCATTAGTAGCTCAGTGTCAGAGCGCCGGTCTTGTAAACCGGACGCCGGAGGTTAAAATCCTCCCTTTTGCTCAAAGAAAGGAGATTCTAACTCCTACCCCTAACTCCCAAAGCTAGGATTCTAAACTAAACTATTCTTTGAAACTTCCACATATACATACATGTATTTTAAAGTACATGTATGTATTTACACCATATACTTATGTTAACCATAAATTAATAGTATGTAAAGACATAAATGTATTATCAACATATCTAGAATTACACCATTCATATAACACCATACAAATCTTAGAATATACACAAAGCAGTAAACTAAATACTCAAAGAAATTGATATAAAGAATAAACGAAATTTAAGACCTAACACAACATTCATAAGTTTAGTTATACCAAGACCCACCATCCCGTCAAACCTCACAATATTAATGTAGTAAGAGCCTACCATCCAGCTCATTTCTTAATGCATACGGTTATTGAAGGTGAGGGACAACTATTGTGGGGGTTTCACTTAGTGAATTATTCCTGGCATTTGGTTCCTACTTCAGGGCCATGAATTGATATTATTCCTCACTCTTTCATCGACGCTTGCATAAGTTAATGGTGGAAAACATACGACTCGTTACCCAACATGCCGAGCGTTCACTCCATCGGGCAAGGGGTTCTCTTTTTTGTCTTCCTTTCACTTGACATTACAGAGTGCACACGGTAATGAATTTCAAGGTTGAACATTTCCTTGCACGCATAGGAAATAGTATTCATGGTGAAAAGACTTAATATAAAGAACCACATACTTGGATATCAAGAGCATAATGATAATATTTACTCCTAGAATATCTAAGATGCCCCCCGGTTTCCGCGCGTTAAACCCCCCTACCCCCCTAAACTCGTGAGATCGTTAACATTCCTGAAAACCCCCCGTAAACAGGAAAATCTCGAGTGGGGTATATTACAGCCCAAAGTGTGTCTATTTACATTATTGTAAATATTGCGCAT